CCAGCTATTGGCGATCCCATTTCTGTACCAACACAAGATATGCTTATCGGACTCTATGTATTAACGATCGGGAATCGTCGAGGTATTTGTGCAAATAGGTATAATCCGTATAATTGCGGAAACTATCAAAATAAAACAGTTGACAATAATAACTATAGGTATACGAAAGAAAAAGAACCGTATTTTTGTAGTTCCTATGATGCACTTGGAGCTTATCGACAGAAACGAATCAGTTTAGATAGTCCTTTGTGGCTCCGATGGAAACTAGATCAACGTGTCATTGGGTCAAGAGAAGTTCCCATCGAAGTTCAATATGAATCTTTGGGTACTTATCATGAGATTTATGGGCACTATCTAATGGTAGGAAGTGTAAAAAAAGAAATCCGGTGTATATACATTCGAACCACTCTGGGTCATATTTCTTTTTATCGAGAAATAGAAGAAGCCATACAAGGGTTTTGTCGGGCCTACTCATACACTATCTAAACTAAGAAATGAGATTAGGCGATGCTCCTTCCTATGGGAATTCGGGTCTTTCCAATTTAACTAGTATCATAATTTCTGAATTTCTGCGTGAATCAAGATTGAGATTGAGGAAAGGAAGTTAAGTTTTTCGAATCACTGATTCAGGCCCATTGTCGAATCCTACTCAGCAGAATATAGAGGTACTTATGGCAGAACGGGCCGATCTGGTCTTTCACAATAAAGTGATAAATGGAACTGCTATGAAACGACTTATTAGCAGATTAATAGATCATTTCGGAATGGGATATACATCACATATTCTGGATCAAGTAAAGACTTTAGGTTTCCATCAAGCCACTGCTACATCTATTTCATTAGGAATTGATGATCTTTTAACAATACCTTCTAAGGGATGGTTAGTCCAAGACGCTGAACAACAAAGTTTTATTTTGGAGAAACACCATCATTATGGGAATGTACACGCGGTAGAAAAATTACGTCAATCCATTGAGATATGGTATGCTACAAGTGAATATTTGAGACAAGAAATGAATCCAAATTTCCAGATGACTGATCCTTCTAATCCAGTTTATCTAATGTCTTTTTCGGGAGCTAGGGGGAATGCATCTCAGATACACCAATTAGTAGGTATGAGAGGATTAATGTCAGATCCCCAAGGACAAATGATTGATTTACCCATTCAAAGCAATTTACGCGAGGGACTTTCTTTGACAGAATATATAATTTCCTGCTATGGAGCCCGCAAAGGAGTTGTAGATACTGCTGTACGAACATCAGATGCTGGATATCTTACACGTAGACTTGTTGAAGTAGTTCAACACATTATTGTACGTAGAAGAGATTGTGGTACTATCCGAGGTATTTCCGTGAGTCCTCAAAATGGGATGACGGAAAAAATTTTTGTACAAACACTAATTGGTCGTGTATTAGCAGACGATATATATATCGGCCCACGATGCATTGCCACTCGAAATCAAGATATTGGGATTGGACTTGTCAATCGATTCATAAGCTTTCGAGCACAACCAATATATATTAGAACCCCATTTACTTGTAGGAGTACATCTTGGATCTGTCAATTATGTTATGGTCGGAGTCCCACTCATGGCGATTTGGTCGAATTGGGAGAAGCCGTAGGTATTATTGCGGGTCAATCAATTGGGGAACCGGGGACTCAACTAACATTAAGAACTTTTCATACCGGTGGAGTATTCACTGGTGGTACTGCCGAACATGTACGAGCTCCTTCTAATGGGAAAATCCAATTCAATGAGGATTTGGTTCATCCCACACGTACCCGTCATGGACACCCTGCTTTTTTATGTTCTATAGACTTGTATGTAACTATTGAGAGTCGAGATATTATACATAATGTGAATATTCCGCCAAAAAGTTTGATTTTAGTTCAAAATGATCAATATGTAGAATCAGAACAAGTGATTGCTGAGATTCGTGCTGGAACGTCTACTTTTCATTTTAAAGAGAGGGTACGAAAACATATTTATTCTGAATTAGAAGGAGAAATGCACTGGAGTACCGACGTCTACCATGCACCTGAATATACATATGGTAATGTTCATTTATTACCAAAAACAAGCCATTTATGGATATTAGCAGGAGGTCCGTGCAGATCCAGTATAGTGTCTTTTTCGCTCCACAAGGATCAAGATCAAATGAATGTTGATTCTTTTTCTGTTGAAGGAAGATATATCTCGGACTTCTCAATGACTAATGATCAAGTAAGACATAAATTGTTATATACTTCTGATAAAAAAGATAGGGAAATTCTTGACTATTCAAGACCTGATCAAATCATATCCAATGGTCATTGGAATTTCATATATCCTTCTATTCTCCAAGAGAATTCTGATTTCTTAGCGAAAAAGCGAAGAGATAGATTCATCATCCCATTACAATATGATCAAGAACAAGAGAAAGAACTAATACCCTGTTTTGGTATTTCGATTGAAATACCCATAAATGGTATTTTACGTAGAAAAAGTATTCTTGCTTATTTTGATGATCCACGATACAGAAGAAACAGTTCAGGGATTACTAAATATGGGATCATAGAGGTAGATTCAATCATAAAAAAAGAGGATTTGATTGAGTATCGAGGAGCAAAAGAATTTAGTCCGAAATACCAAATGAAAGTAGATCAGTTTTTTTTCATTCTCGAAGAAGTGCATATCTTGCCGGGATCCTCATTCATAATGGTCCGGAACAATAGTATCATTGGAGTAGATACACGACTCACTTTAAATACAAGAAGCCGAGTAGGTGGATTAGTCCGAGTGGAGAGAAAAAAAAAATATATTGAATTGAAAATCTTTTCTGGCGATATTCATTTTCCTGGCGAGACAGATAAGATATCCAGGCACAGCGGCATTTTGATACCACCAGAAACAGAAAAAAAAAACTCTAAGGAATCAAAAAAATTGAAAAATTGGATTTATGTTCAACGTATCACACCTACCAAGAAAAAGTATTTTGTTTCGGTACGACCTGTAGTCACATATGAAATAGCCGATGGGATAAATTTAGCAACACTTTTCCCTCAGGATCTCTTGCAGGAAAAGGATAACGTCCAACTTAGAGTTGTCAATTATATCCTTTATGGAAATGGCAAGTCAATTCGAGGAATTTACCACACAAGTATTCAATTAGTTCGGACTTGCTTAGTATTGAATTGGGATCACGAACAAAATGGTTCCAGAGAAGAGGTTCATGCTTCCTTTGTTCAAGTAAGGGCAAATGATCTGATTCGCGATTTCATAAGAATGGACTTAGTCAAGTCCACTATTTCGTATACCGGAAAAAGGTATGATAGGGCAAGTTCAGGATTGATTCCCGATAATGGATTAAATCGCACCAATATAAATCCTTTTTATTCCAAGGTGAAGATTCAATCACTTAGCCAACATCAAGGAACTGTTGGTACGTTGTTGAATCGAACTAAGGAATGCCAATCTTTGCTAATTTTGTCATCATCCAATTGTTCTCGAATTGGTCCATTCCTTAGTTCGAAATATAACAATGGGACAAAAGAATCAGATCCCATAATCCCAATTAGGGATTTTTGGGGTCCCTTAGGAACGATTGTACCTAAAATATCGAATTTTTATTCATCTTACCATTTAATAACTCATAATCAGATCTTGTTAAAGAAATATTTGCTACTTGACAATTTCAAAGAGACTTTCCAAGTACTTCAAGTACTTAAATATTTTTTAATAGATGAAAATGGGAGGATTTATAATCCCGATCCATGCAGTAACATCATTTTGAACCCCTTCCATTTGAATTGGTGCTTTCTCCATCACGATTATTGGGAAGAGGCATCAACAATAATTGGCCTTGGACAATTTATTTGTGAAAATGTATGTCTATTTAAATACGAACCACACATAAAAAAATCTGGTCAAATTTTAATTGTTAATGTTGACTCTTTAGTTATAAGATCAGCTAAGCCTTATTTGGCCACTCCAGGAGCAACTGTTCATGGTCATTATGGGGAAATCCTTTACGAAGGAGATACATTAGTTACATTTATATATGAAAAATCGAGATCTGGTGACATAACGCAAGGTCTTCCAAAAGTGGAACAAATCTTAGAAGTGCGTTCGATTGATTCAATATCAATGAACCTCGAAAGGAGAGTTGAAGGTTGGAACGAACGTATACCAAGAATTCTTGGGATCCCCTGGGGGTTCTTAATTGGAGCTGAGCTAACTATAGCTCAAAGTCGTATCTCTTTGGTTAATAAGATCCAAAAGGTTTATCGATCCCAGGGGGTACAGATCCATAATAGACATATAGAGATTATTGTACGTCAAGTAACATCAAAAGTATTGGTTTCAGAAGATGGAATGTCTAATGTTTTTTCACCTGGAGAATTAATCGGATTGTTGCGAGCGGAACGAGCAGGGCGTGCTTTGAATGAATCGATCTGTTATCGGGCAATCTTATTGGGAATAACAAGAGCGTCTCTGAATACTCAAAGTTTCATATCCGAAGCAAGTTTTCAAGAAACCGCTCGAGTTTTAGCAAAAGCTGCTTTACGAGGTCGTATTGATTGGTTGAAAGGCCTGAAAGAGAACGTTGTTCTAGGGGGGATTATACCTGTTGGTACTGGATTCCAAAAATTTGTGCATCGTTCAAGGCAAGACAAGAACATTTATTTGGAAATCAAAAGAAAAAATCTATTCGAGTTGGAAACGAAAGATATTTTGTTACACCATAGAGAATTATTTTGTTCTTACGTGACAAACAATTTCCATGAGACATCAGAAAAATCATTTATACGATTTAATGATTCTTAAGAGTGGATTCATTTTTACTTTAACTATCTTTTAACTATACTGGAACTGGACTGGTCTGATTATTTTATTGATTTGGTAATAAATAAAAATCAATAAAATAAGTAATTAAAAAAATTTATGGTTTGTGCCGTGTATCAATGGTCAATTCCCGGTAGAAGGTTCCATCGGAACAATTATTTATTTCAAGGTACCTCGTCTCTTTGTTAATAAAAAAAAAAAACAAAAAGGAAGTGTGGGAAAAAATGACAAGAAGATATTGGAACATCAATTTGGAGGAGATGATGGAAGCAGGAGTTCATTTTGGTCATGGTACTAAGAAATGGAATCCTAGAATGGCCCCTTACATCTCGGCAAAGCGTAAAGGTATTCATATTACAAATCTCGCTAGAACTGCTCGGTTTTTATCAGAAGCCTGTGATTTAGTTTTTGATGCAGCAAGTAGGGGAAAAAGCTTCTTAATCGTTGGTACCAAAAATAAAGCAGCGGATTCAGTAGCATCAGCTGCAATAAGGGCTCGATGTCATTATGTTAATAAAAAATGGCTCGGTGGTATGTTAACGAATTGGTCTACTACGGAAACGAGACTTTCTAAGTTCAGGGACTTAAGAGCAGAAGAAAAGATGGGGAAACTCAACCGTCTCCCTAAAAGAGATGCAGCAATGTTGAAGAGAAAATTATATACCTTGCAAACATATCTCGGTGGGATCAAATATATGACGGGGTTGCCTGATATTGTGATCATCGTTGATCAGCAAGAAGAATATACGGCTCTTCGAGAATGTGCTATTTTGGGGATTCCGACGATTTGTTTAATCGATACAAATTGTGACCCGGATCTTGCAGATATTTCGATTCCAGCCAACGATGACGCTATAGCTTCAATTCGATTGATTCTTAACAAATTAGTATCTGCAATTTGTGAGGGTCGTTCTAGCTATATAAGAAATCGTTGATTATGATTAAGAATAATCAGAATTAAGAATAATAAGATTATTTAATTATTGGGCAACTCCGTAGATTTATTGAATCGGTTACGATTTTTTCATTTTTAAAAATAGATAAAGAAAGAACTGGGGATATTGATATATATATATTATGATGTTATGCGATTTCTTGGTATCCTAAATATACGATTAATGATTCACGTTGGTGATTTGAGAAAGAAATGGTTGAATCAAAATAATTCCTTTTTTTGAAGTTCAATTTCTATCAGAGGACAATATGAATGTTATACCATGTTCCATTAAAACACTCAAGGGGCTATACGATATATCGGGTGTAGAAGTAGGCCAACATTTCTATTGGCAAATAGGAGGTTTACAAGTCCATGCCCAAGTACTTATCACTTCTTGGGTCGTAATTGCTATCTTGTTAGGTTCAGCCATCATAGCTGTTCGGAATCCACAAACTATTCCGACCGATGGTCAGAATTTCTTCGAATATGTCCTTGAATTTATCCGAGACTTGAGCAAAACCCAAATTGGAGAAGAATATGGTCCTTGGGTTCCTTTTATTGGAACTATGTTCCTATTTATTTTTGTTTCTAATTGGTCAGGTGCTCTTTTACCTTGGAAAATCATAGAGTTACCTCATGGGGAGTTAGCTGCGCCCACGAATGATATAAATACTACTGTTGCTTTAGCTTTACTCACGTCAGTGGCATATTTTTATGCGGGTCTTACCAAAAAAGGATTGGGTTATTTCGAGAAATACATTAAACCAACTCCAATACTTTTACCAATTAACATCTTAGAAGATTTCACAAAACCTTTATCTCTGAGTTTTCGACTTTTCGGGAATATATTGGCTGATGAATTAGTAGTTGTTGTTCTTGTTTCTTTAGTCCCTTCAGTAGTTCCTATACCTGTTATGTTTCTTGGATTATTTACAAGTGGTATTCAAGCTCTTATTTTTGCAACGTTAGCCGCGGCTTATATAGGCGAATCCATGGAGGGGCATGATTGACTAGTTTTCGAAATAGTCTTTTTTTTTTTTAGCTTATCCCAATTCATGCATGATTCAAGATAATCTGCTTGGTTGGAGAACATAATAGATATAAATACGTATGAATATAGGACTTCGAGTCGTAGGAAAGAAGATGGACGATGTTACGAAATAAAAAAAAGATGGCTTGGGGGTCACACTGAGTGTATGTAATGTCTATAAGTCCAGCCACTTTTTATGTGGGTTTCGAGGAATTATTCTAGAATCTGATTCCATATAAAGTTTACGTTATAGAAGAAACAAATGTATATGTAATACAAATGTATAGGTAATATTAGATATTCACTAGTTATAGAGTCCCTATTTCCTATATATAAATAAGCCCTTATACTTTACTTATATCAACTTATACTTATATCAATTAGCATCAATTAGCAATATTAATATATATTCAATATTAAATATATATTCAATATTAAATTAAATATATATTCAATATTAATATATATATATATATATTAATATTGATATTCTATATGTATATTGATATATATATATGTGATATATATATGTATATTCATATACATATAGATATCAATTGCATATATTGATTTGATTGCAGTTTACTGCATTTAGATGGATTCCCATATAAGTCCTTCTGTTTTGTCTGTGATTGTGGATTGGCTGAAAAAACGGATGATATAGAAGGGTAAAGAACGGAAAATTGAATGAAGGAATGGTTGGAAAGAAATGCAATAACTAGACTAGAACTATATGTATAGGGATTTACAAAAAGGGTAGAAATTAAAAACTAGATATCGAAGTGGTTCTGACGATTCATCAATATTATCATTTCAATTCGTAGTTTTTAATTATTTCGATCCAATACATCTTAATGATAAAATAAGTAATAATTCATTGGTTGATTGTATCATTAACCATTTCTTTTTTTTTTATGCGAGGAACTTACCATGAATCCACTGATTTCTGCCGCTTCCGTTATTGCTGCTGGATTGGCTGTAGGGCTTGCTTCTATTGGACCTGGAGTTGGTCAAGGTACTGCTGCAGGCCAAGCTGTAGAAGGTATTGCGAGACAACCAGAAGCAGAGGGTAAAATACGAGGTACTTTATTGCTGAGTCTAGCTTTTATGGAAGCTTTAACAATTTACGGACTGGTCGTGGCATTAGCGCTTTTATTTGCGAATCCTTTTGTTTAATCCTAGAAATGTAAAAAAGTACTTTAGATTACATACTTTATTTTCTTAATTTTATTAACTTGAAATTGCCGTTTGCTTCTTCGAATTATATCAACACTTTACTCTTACAATTACTTATTTATTGAGACCCAGGAAGGACTGATTTGAGGATGAGTAATTACGAGATTCGTTCGCTTTCTTCCTTCCCGTCCTTAGCTTAGTACAATGGAAACTTTTTTTCCTTTTATTTTAGGAAACGTTTCAATAAACGATATTTTTCGCAATTGAAATGAGACCTAAGACCTAACCTAAATAAAATTACGAAATTTAATTTATTCCCATTAAAAAAGGGAAATTCAATTAATAAAAAAATCGATCAAAAAAGAAAGGGGCGAGCAAAGTGATAGAAAAAGAACTTTGTTCTTTGTTAGTCCTATCTATAAGAGGAGAGCATATGAAAAATGTAACCGATTCTTTCGTTTTCTTGGGCCATTGGCCATCCGCCGGGAGTTTCGGGTTTAATACCGATATTTTAGCAACAAATCTAATAAATCTAAGTGTAGTGATTGGTGTATTGATTTTTTTTGGAAAGGGAGTGTGTGCGAGTTGTGTATTTCAAGAATAGGTTGGATCCAGCCGACTGCACTTTATTTATAGTATTTTTAGGATAAATAGGAAAAAAGGTGCACGATCTCGACGAATTACTTCTGAATAAATTAAGAAATCATATGTAAGAACCATAGCATTTCGTAACTCATTGGTAAATCAACTTTGATTCTCTATCAACCAATAATGCGAGACCATTAACATGGTTAAAACTAAACTGTTTGAAGTCCAGGCAAAACATGGTACTCTTTCTACCACTATATTAGTACCGAAATGGTTTAAAAATGAATAGTTGGTAATTTATCTGATATAGAACACTCATATCGATAAAATGATTTAAACCATTTACTAGAAAATGGGGACTTGCCTTTTTTATCTTATCCAATGCCGAATCGACGACCTATGTATAAAAAAGAGGAATTTTTTGGATTTGCAGAAAAATTATAAATTTTCATTTGAAACTAAATGAATTTTTAATTCAAAAAAGATAAAGAAGAAATCAAAATAAAGAAACAACTTTGCTGACAATTATAGAGTTTTGTCTGGTCGGAAGAGTCCTCCTAATAATTATTCTGGTCTTGTATCAGTTTCGACATCTTTGAATACAAACAGAAAAGAAAAGAGAGGGTAGGCTCATTACATTAAAAAAAGATATGGGAATACCCATAACAAAAAAATCAAATAAATAATTGAGCGTGAGAGCCAAATGAATCGAAAGATTCATGTTTGGTTCGGGAAGAGATCATGAAAGTTGTGAAATTAATGGTAAGATAATCTACTTTCATTAAAAGATTTATTAGATAATCGAAAACAGAGGATCTTGATTACTATTCGCAATTCGGAAGAATTACGTAGAGGGGCCATTGAGCAACTCGAAAAAGCCCGGGTTCGCTTACGGAAAGTGGAACTAGAAGCAGATGAGTATCGAATGAATGGGTATTCTGAGATAGAACGAGAAAAAGAAAATTTGATTAATGCCACTTGTGATAGTTTGGAACGATTAGAAAATTACAAAAATGAAACCCTTCATTTTGAAAAACAAAGAGCAATGAATCAGGTTCGACAACGAGTTTTCCAACAAGCCTTACAAGGAGCTCTAGGAACTCTGAATAGTTGTTTGAATATGAATACCGAGTTACATTTCCGTACTATCCGTGCGAATATTGGCATTCTCGGGGCCATGGAAGAAATAACTGATTAGCCCTTCAACTTTTATTTGAATTTCGAATTTAGGCATTATTTTTTTCCCTTTGCTTCCGAAAAAGAATAAAGAAATACTAATGGTAACCCTTCGAGCCGACGAAATTAGTAATATTATCCGTGAACGTATTGAACAATATAGTAGAGAAGTCAAGATTGTGAATACCGGTACCGTACTTCAAGTAGGCGACGGCATTGCTCGTATTCATGGTCTTGATGAAGTAATGGCAGGTGAATTAGTAGAAT